TTAGCTCCCGAGGTATTATAAAATGAGACCACGGTATGGTTATAGTAGGCTATTTAAAAGAAATAGATTAAGATTCATTTAGTAGATTTTGTCTCACGTATATACCTTTCAAAATTCGTATTCATAAACAAATATGTAAAAAAAAAAAGAAAAACATGTTGATTATATCCAAATTTGGAGGCACCAAAAATTTTAATTAATCATGGGTAGTGATACTATTGCTGACATAATAACCTCTATACGAAATGCCGATATGTATAGAAAAAGCGTGGTTCGAGTAGCATCTACTAATATCAGCCAAAGTATTGTTAAAATACTTTTACGCGAGGGTTTTATCGAAAACGTGAGAAAACATCGAGAAAACAACAAATCTTTTTTGGTTTTAACCCTACGACATAGAAGAAACAGGAAAAGTACTTATAGAAATCTTTTAAATTTAAAACGGATCAGTAAGCCCGGGCTACGAATCTATTCTAACTATCAAAGAATTCCTAGAATTTTAGGCGGGATGGGCGTTGTAATTCTTTCTACCTCTCGGGGTATAATGACAGACCGAGAGGCTCGACTAGAAAGAATAGGCGGAGAAATTTTGTGTTATATATGGTAATCTTTCTAATATCCAAATTGAATATGAAACTTCTTTTTTGTGAAAAAGAAAAGAGAAGAGGTGGGTTGTCTAATAGGGTTCTTCCTCCACTAGTTGATACTTCAAGGGGGTTTTACCTGGAATGAAAGAACAAAAATGGATTCATGAAGGTTTAATTACTGAATCGCTTCCCAACGGCATGTTCCGAGTTCGTTTAGATAATGAAGATATTATTCTAGGTCATGTTTCAGGAAAGATCCGACGTAGTTTTATACGGATACTGCCAGGAGATAGAGTCAAAATTGAAGTAAGTCGTTATGATTCAACCAGAGGTCGTATAATTTATCGACTCCGCAACAAAGATTCGAAAGATTAGGTGTTTTTTCAACTTCACTATTTATTTCGTAGGAATACGATTTGAAATTGAAAATTTCAAGAAACTTATTTTCTTCCAAGAAGTGGATTCAAAATTAAAGTAAGGAGTGACAAATATGAAAATAAGAGCTTCCGTTCGTAAAATTTGTGAAAAATGTCGACTAATCCGTCGTCGGGGACGAATTATAGTAATTTGTTCCAACCCAAGACATAAACAAAGACAAGGATAATAAGACTCGTTAAAGACCTGATATACAAATAGGGGATCTGTTTTGACCTGAAATGGATATATCCATATATCTCTGACTCAAATTTATGAGATGATAAAATATGGCAAAAGCTATACCGAAAAAGAGTTCACGTGGACGTATTGGTTCACGTAAGAGTACACGTAAAATACCAAAGGGGGTTATTCATATTCAAGCAAGTTTCAATAATACCATTGTGACTGTTACAGATGTACGGGGGCGTGTGGTTTCTTGGTCCTCCGCCGGTACTTGTGGCTTCCGAGGTACAAGAAGAGGGACGCCATTTGCTGCTCAAACCGCAGCGGCAAATGCTATTCGTGCAGTAGTAGATCAAGGTATGCAACGAGCAGAAGTCATGATTAAAGGTCCCGGTCTCGGAAGAGACGCAGCATTACGAGCTATTCGCAGAAGTGGTATACTATTAACTTTCGTACGGGATGTAACTCCTATGCCACATAATGGCTGTAGACCCCCGAAGAAACGGCGTGTGTAGAAATCAAAATAGAAGATATTTCACTAGCAAGAGAAACAAGAGAAATAAATGATTCAATGATCTGATCAAATAATATTATTATGGTTCGAGAGAAAATAGCAGTATCTACTCGGACACTACAGTGGAAGTGTGTTGAATCAGCAGCAGACAGTAAGCGTCTTTTTTATGGGCGCTTTATTCTGTCTCCGCTTATGAAAGGTCAAGCAGACACAATAGGCATTGCGATGCGAAGAGCTTTGCTTGGAGAAATCGAAGGAACATGTATAACACGCGCAAAATCTGAGAAAATATCTCACGAATATTCTACCATAATGGGTATTCAAGAATCAGTACATGAAATTTTAATGAATTTGAAAGAAATCGTATTGAGAAGTAATCTCTATGGAACTTGTGAGGCGTCTATTTGTGTCAGGGGCCCTGGATATGTAACTGCTCAAGATATCCTCTTACCGCCTTATGTAGAAATCGTCGATAATACACAGCATATAGCTTGCTTGACAGAACCCATTGAGTTGGTTATTGGATTACAAATAGAGAAGAATCGCGGATATCTTATAAAAGCGCCAAATACCTTTCAAGATGGAAGTTATCCTATAGATCCTGTATTCATGCCTGTTCGAAATGCGAATCATAGTATTCATTCTTATGAAAATGGTAACAAAGAAATACTATTTCTCGAAATATGGACAAATGGAAGTTTAACTCCTAAAGAAGCACTTCACGAAGCCTCCCGGAATTTGATTGATTTATTGATTCCATTTTTACATACCAATGAAGAAAATTTAAATTTAGAGGACA